ACAAAAAAATATAATAAATATAGAAAGCAACGGAGCCATCATAGTATTTTTGAATTCCTCCGAAAAGAAGGGTGGTAAGTTGATCATTTACCGATCGGGGTCTGATCGATCCTATTTTTTTGAAGGTAAGGGTCAATTTTATTGTAGAGCCGTATGCAATGCATAATGCCCGTACGGTTGTTCGATTCTATCTTTTTTCTTGTTATTCTTTTATCTTTCTTTTATCTTCCCCTCATCATGCGAAATAGAGAAACCTTTTTTATCTTATATCATCAGGGTAATGATCCATCAACCCGCTGGTTCTTTTTCTGAAGTAGCAACGGGAGAATTCATCCTGGAAGTGGGAGAACTGCTGAAACTACGTGAAACCCTGACAAGGGTTTATGTACAAAGAACGGGGAAACCCTTCTGGGTTGTATCCGAAGACATGGAAAGAGATATTTTTATGTCAGCAACAGAGGCCCAAGCTTATGGAATTGTTGATCTTGTAGCGGTTGAATGACAATAAATAGCCTGAATTTCGCGTCAATTCGTGATTTAAAATGAACCCTGCCGCGTTTAATATTCTATGACTTTTATTTATTTACTATCTATTGATTGATGATTCTATTGATCTATCGATTCTATTCTATTGAATAAAAGTCATTCATAATCATACGGTTAGGATCGATCTAAACCAGCCCATTATGTATATGATTCAACATGCCAACGATTAAACAACTTATTAGAAATACAAGACAGCCAATCAGAAATGTCACAAAATCCCCCGCGCTTCGGGGATGCCCTCAGCGTCGAGGAACATGTACTAGGGTGTATGTGCGACTCGTTCAGATCATAAACTAGAACAAAGGAAAGAGAACAATGTTCGAATATCAATGATCAAATAGGATAGAACGGAAAAACAAACTACATTTACTATCTAAAAATAAGAAAATGGGGTCATATCCCTTTTATTGTGTATGAAATTTATGGTTTCTATTGGTGTAAAACCACTCACCTCAATTCAAGATGAGAAGTAATTCTCCATTGGTAGCAAATGGTTATCCATTAAGCGGAGGAAATCTTAGTAACATAGACCCCTCTTGCAAGAACGGACTAACAGGGTCAGCTACCCAGCCAACTTTCATAATTAAATACCGTTACTGTATAGGTAGAGCTCGTTGTGAAAGACCTATTACTGGATAATTCATGGGTAGAGCCGAAGAATGTGAACTATACAAGTTAGCAATAACATTGATTAAATGAAGTAAGGGCTCCGGTGTATAGAGAAGACCTCACCGTTTAAGAAGTAACCATAGAAACGATGGAATCCACTATTTAGTTATCATTGCTATTTTTTTTAACCTAGTATAGTACAATTTCGTATTTCGAGGTGAAATGCCTATAAAAAAATAAAAAATCGTGGTTGGGAAGGTTATAGTAGCGAAAGCCATTGGAATTTTTAGTTTATACATTGGAAAAATCCGTTTTGTTATTAATATACTAGGAAAGGGGCAAAAGAATAACTGAAAGAAAGGAAATCTATTAGTTATTCGTTAAAGTTTCATTTATTCAATGACCAGAATTAGACGGGGATATATCGCTCGGAGACGTAGAACAAAAATTCGTTTATTTGCATCAAGCTTTCGGGGGGCTCATTCAAGACTTACTCGAACTATTACTCAACAAAAAATAAGAGCTTTGGTTTCGGCTCATCGGGATAGGGATAGGCAAAAAATAAACTTTCGTCGTTTGTGGATCACTCGAATAAATGCAGCAATTCGTGAAAGGGGGGTATGCTATAGTTATAGTAGATTAATAAATGATCTGTACAAGAGACAGTTGCTTCTTAATCGTAAAATACTTGCACAAATAGCTATATCAAATAGGAATTGTCTTTATATGATTTCCAATGAGATCATAAAAGAAGTAGGTTGGAAAGAATCCACCGGTTAAACGGAGTTGCCCGGAGAATGAACTCCGGGAAGATCGAATAAAAATGAATAGAATTAGAATATGATAAAATATCAGAAAGTAGTCAAAATAAATATGAATCAACACGTTCAATAAAAAATTTTATTCTTCCCAGATTATTCTTTTTTTTTTTCTTACGACACGAGACTTCAATCCGGATTCTTGGATTTTTCCAACAAAAAAGAAATCCGCGTTTGAGTTCGGATGGGCATTTGAATTCAAGTGAAGAAAGAGTAAACCTATCTTTTTCTGGCTCTAAGACTGGGAGTTCTGGTGGTCGACTCGGTTCTTTCAAATTGTTTCTCATTATTAAGAAAAGGTAACAAAGATAAAATACGAGCTTGTTTTATAGCAATAGTAATTAATCGTTGTTGTTTCAAGGTCAATCTATTCACTCGTCTAGATAATATTTTTCCCTGTTCACTAATAAATCGACTAATTAAACTCATGTTTTTATAATCAATTCGATCCCCCGATTGGATCGGGGGCAAACGCCTACGAAAAGATCGCTTGGATTTAAGAAAAGTTCGCTTAGATTTTTCCATGGTTTGGTTAGTTTATTTCTTATCCCTAAAATCCTATTTCAACCGTATCTTTCATTAGAATAAATAAATAGGATTTGGTTTGTTTATAATTATCTTTAACTATGTTAAATATGTTATATATATAATGTCATTTTTGCCCTTTCCTTGTAAGAAAGATAAGGGCGCCGGTGCTCGGTTCGTTCGATCTATTTCTTTATCTCCCCATGAATCGTATGTTTGTTACAATATGGACAGAATTTTAGCAACTCCAATCGATTAGGCGTATTGTGCCGGTTCTTTTGAGTAATATATCTGGAAATCCCCGTTGATTCCTTATTAACACCGTTTCGAACACAAGCGGTACATTCCAAAAGAACCGGTATTCGCACATCTTTACCCTTAGCCATGAACCTCCTTTGGATTTTTCATTTACTCAACTCTTCCTTTTTCAATTCGAAACGAAAAAGAAGAAAGGAAGGAAAAAATTTGTAACTAGCTATCCTCTTATGCAAGATTTCATTACAATCAATATAGGAAATACGATAGAAAGATTTCTAAACTATATTTCAACAGTACAGTATTTCATATAATTATCGTCTAGAATACGCTTTCCCTAGAACCTGAGTTTGTATTCGACTTCCATAGAAATTTAATACATAGAAATTCATATTAATTTAATTCCAACCTGAACCCGACTCTCACAGCTGTTGAATATAATATTCTTTCTCTTTCCTCCCTTTTTCTAGGGAAAAAAGAGAAAAGAAGGGGCTTTATTTAATTGTATCTCTAATCTTCTTTATTCCTTCCCACGTCAATAACTAGAATGAAAAAAAGGGGAACGTCAACGCATCCGGGAAAAAACGATTAATCTCTATCAATAAACCTGCCAAAGAACCGAACCATAGAGTACTTAGTACCGGTGCCACGGAAAGATATGTTTTTAGATCTCGCATTGAAAAACCTCCTTTTATAGTAATACATACATAAGATAATACATATTGAAATGTACAATCATCCAGTAAATAAGATTTCCTTTTTGTTAAATACAGAAAAAACGTCCTTTTCTTCCCCACTATTCCCCAAAAAGACTCGTTTATTTTTCCTAGGGGTTCCAGAAGTATTTTACTATTATTATATGTTAAATGAGACCAAAAAGGCGAAATGGACATAAAAATTCTAGATTTTAATAGAGGCAATAACGATGTGGAAAACAAGACAGGAATTCTCTACAATGACACTGTAGACCAATGGAAGGGATGTAGCGCAGCTTGGTAGCGCGTTTGTTTTGGGTACAAAATGTCACGGGTTCAAATCCTGTCATCCCTACCTATTACTGCTCCTTTGAGCAGTAACGAGGGATTTTTTGAGATCAATTCACGTTGGACATATCATATAGAATCTTTTATTCTTATGATGATACTATATGTGTATGCATACAAGATGTATTGGGGCCAATCCTTTTCTTTACAGTCTTTTCTTTTATGAGAAGAAAGCGCTCTTAGTTCAGTTCGGTAGAACGTGGGTCTCCAAAACCCGATGTCGTAGGTTCAAATCCTACAGAGCGTGATTTGTATCTTCTTCGATGGAATTTGACTGAAACACTAACTGGAACAGCAATCTTTATTTGACCTCCTAGATATTAAAGAAAGGAGGAGGTCAATCAAAAAAAGAGATATTAATTAATCAAAGGTCTAACTGATCGCCACGCCTGTATTGTAAATAGGCAGTTACAAATAATCCAGCCAAAGTAATAGGAATTAGACCTAACACAATTCCAAATAGAAAAACTTCAATCATTTCAATTTGTTTGAAAGGAGAAAAAAGAGGTAATATCTATACCTAAATATTAATCCGAATTACCATGAATCTCAATGACCAAGAATTGGCAATTAACGGGGTAAAAATACACAGAAGTTCGCAGAAAGATTTTGTGCAATTAATTTCAAATAAGTCGTATCTTGCTCAGACCAATAAATAGAGCTGAGGTTATAGTTAAAGCCGTTAGTAGAAAACCGAAATAACTAGTTATGGTAGGCATCAAGGAGCTAAATGAAATATGGTCTTTTTATACATATGTTTATAAAAAAGCACTTACCTGAGTTTCCTTTTTTGCAAAATAGGAGAAAAAAACCAATTGAAAGTTTTTGAGTCATCTATCATTATAGACAGCACTAACAAGGATAAAGTCACAACTATATAAAAAAATTGATTCATCATCTGTAACATCTACCCATACCGCGTTTGCAATCAGCAAATGCATTCTTGGATCATTTTTCAATTCAACTTATAAACGAATAATAAGAACTGGGTAGTGTAATTTCGTTTTAAAATAAGACTAACTCTTTTCCAATCATTATGGAATCAAATTAGAAAATTATTCCTATTTTTATCATTTGTTTTATTGGATCGAATCTATATATTTTAGAGCGAACATTAATCTTATAAAACTTTTACTTTCATTTTAACTAATTAGATTCCGTAATGAGTTCACTCATATAATATCTTAAATATCTTGAATGAATG